TTTCCAGTAAATGGTTCAAATTATTTTATCGATATGAGTGCTCTATATCGGATAAATTCCCAACTATTCATTTTGAAATCATCTCCGTACTAACGCATCGGTAGAAAGAGTACCATGTTGTGCCTGGACTTCAAGCGGTTTAGCTTTAACCATGTTAATGGTCCCACACTATTGGTTAATAGAGAATCAAAGTTTATTTACCAATGAGTCACGAAATGCTACGGTTCTTACATATAATTTATTCAGAAGTAATTCGTCGAGATCGTGCACCTTTCTTTCCTCTTTATAAAGAAAAAAAAAAGTGCAGCCGGTTTGATCCAGCCTATTCTTGAAATTAACAACTCGCACACACTCCCTTTCCGAAAAAGATCAATACACCAAGCACTACACTTAGATTTATTGGATTTGTTGCTAAAATATCGGTATTAAACCCGAAACTCCCGGCGGATGGCCAGTGACTCAAGGAAACGAAAGAATCGGTTACATTTTTCATATGCTCTCCTCTTATAGCTTATAGATAGGACTAATAAAATCGAACAGAGTTCTTTTTGTAGCACTTCACTCCTTATTTCTATTTTCTTTCCATCTCTTTTTTTTTTTAATTATTATATTTTATTTCTTTTTACATTTTCAAATTTCAAAAAATATTTTATTATTTTATTTCAATTCTGGGTCCCAGGTATCGTGTCAATTGCGAAATACCTCGCCATTGGACTAAGGCCGGAAAGGAAGAAAGCGAGCAGATCTGCTAATTCCTGAAATAAGTCCTTCCCCCGGGGTATTGTCTCAACGAATAAGTGATTGTAGGAGTGAAGTCTTGCTAGAATTCGAAGAAGCAAGCAGCAAGGTCAAGGCAATCAAATAAGTACGTATTTTTCACGTTTCAGGGAGGATTTCTAGGATTAAACAAAAGGATTCGCAAATAAAAGCGCTAATGCCACGACCAGTCCGTAAATTGTTAAAGCTTCCATAAAAGCCAGACTAAGTAATAAAGTACCGCGTATCTTACCTTCTGCTTCTGGTTGTCTTGCGATCCCCTCTACGGCTTGGCCCGCAGCAGTACCTTGACCAACCCCAGGTCCAATAGAAGCAAGCCCTACGGCCAATCCAGCAGCAATAACGGAAGCGGCAGAAATCAGGGGATTCATGGTAAGCTCCTCATACCAAAATGAAGAAATGGTTAATGATACACAATGAATTATTGCTTATTATTCCACCACTAATATCTATCCGGTCGGAATTAAGAACTCCGAGTTGAAATGATGATTCAGTAATATCATCATAACTACTTTGATATCTCCTTTTTATTCCCTATTCATCGATTCTTTGTAAACCCATATGGTTATGGTTCTAGTTCTTCTATTTCTTTGTTTCGAACCATTCTTTCAATTTTTCGCTCTGTCTCCTCTATATGCTTTACTTCATCTGTTTATTCATTCAATCCACAGTCACAGACGAAATGGAAATGGAAGGACTTAGATCATGACAAATCAAATATAATATAATATAAAAAGATAGCCCATATATAACTAGTGAATATATAATATCACATATACGTGTCTTTCTTCCATAACGTAAACCATCGGCATCTTTCTTATATTGAATATATTGAATCGGATTCTAGAATCATTCTGCTAAACATACGCGGGGTTTGGCATATATATATGCCAAACCCCGCATACCTTCTCTTCTTTTTCCTTATTTCTTTTTCTTTTTTTTGTTTTTCTCATTTTTTTTTATTTTTTTACAAAGATTTTTTTTGCTTTATTTTGAGTAGGACTTTTTGGTTTGGGAAGTTAGTCAATGGTGGCCTTCCATGGATTCACCTATATAAGCCGCGGCTAAAGTTGCAAAAATAAGAGCTTGAATACCGCTTGTGAATAATCCAAGGAACATGACGGGTATAGGAACTACCGAAGGCACTAAAGAAACAAGAACAACAACTACCAATTCATCAGCCAATATATTCCCGAAAAGTCGAAAACTAAGTGATAAAGGTTTTGTGAAATCTTCTAAGATATTAATTGGTAAAAGTATTGGAGTTGGTTGAATGTATTTACCGAAATAGCCCAATCCCTTTTTGGTAAGACCTGCATAGAAATACGCCACTGACGTGGGTAAAGCTAAAGCAACAGTAGTATTTATATCATTCGTAGGTGCAGCTAACTCCCCGTGAGGTAACTCTATAATTTTCCAAGGTAAAAGAGCACCCGACCAGTTAGAAACAAAAATAAATAGGAACATAGTTCCTATAAAGGGAACCCAAGGACCATACTCTTCTCCAATCTGAGTTTTGCTCAAATCTCGAATGAATTCAAGGATATATTCGAAGAAATTCTGACCGTCGGTTGGAATGGTTTGTGGATTCCGAACAGCTATAGCGGCTGAACCTAATAAGATAGCAATTACGACCCAAGAAGTGATAAGTACTTGGGCATGGACTTGGAAACCTCCTATTTGCCAATAGAAATGTTGGCCTACTTCCACACCGGATATCTCGTATAACCCTTTTAGTGTGTTGATAGAACAGGGTAGAACGTTCATATTGCCCTCTTGGAACTTAAAAAGGAATTATTTTGATTCAACCATCTCTTTCTCGACTCTCCTACTTGAATCTTAATAGCAACTAATCACATAATATCCCCAGTAATTTAGATCTCTTTTTTGAGATTCAGCAATAGTAACCGATTCCATAAATTTATTAAATTCCCGAAATAATTGACTTAGTGGATTTTTGATTATTAATCAATGATTTCTTATATAGCTAGAATGGCCCTCACAAATTGCCGATACTAATTTGTTAAGAATGAATCTGATTGAAGCTATAGCATCATCGTTGGCTGGAATCGGAATATCCGCGAGATCCGGGTCACAATTTGTATCGATTAAACAAATTGTTGGAATACCCAAGGTGGCGCATTCTCTAATAGCTGTATATTCTTCTTGCTGATCGATGATGATTACAATATCGGGTAACCCCATCATATATTTGATCCCGCCCAGATATGTTTGCAAGTGAGATAATTGTCTCTTTAACATTGCTGCATCTCTTTTCGGGAGACGGTTGAGTCTTCCCGTCTTTTGTTCTGCTCTCAAATCCCTGAGCTTATGAAGTCTCGTTTCTGTAGTGAACCAATTCGTTGACATACCACCAAGCCATTTTTTATTGACATAATGACACCGAGCCCTTATTGCAGCCGATGCTACTGAATCCGCTGCTTTATCTTTCGTACCAACTATTAAGAAGTGTTTTCCTCTACTTGCTGCATCAAAAACTAAATCACAGGCTTCGGATAAAAAACGAGCGGTTCTAGTAAGATTTGTAATATGAATACCTTTACGCTTTGCAGAGATGTAAGGTCCCATTCTAGGATTCCATTTCCTAGTACCATGACCAAAATGAACTCCTGCTTCCAGCATTTCTTCCAAATTGATGTTCCAATATCTTCTTGTCATTTCTCCCCACACTTCCTCTTAAAAAAAAGAGACGAGGTACCCTGAAATAAATAATTGTTCCGACGGAACCTTCTAACGGGGATTGCTCTGTTAATACATGGTCCAGGCCATTAAACTCCTGTCTATTCTTTAATTATCTTTATTTTTATTACCAAAATGACCAAATTCCAATGACCGGACCAGATGATTAAAAGAATGAATCTGCTCTTATGAATCATTAAATCCCATAAAAGATTGTTCTGATGTATCATGGAAATTCGTTTCTAGGCAAGAACGAAATAATTCTCTGTGGTGGAACAAAATATCTCTCATTTCCCCCTCGAATCTACTCTTCTTTTGGATTTCCAAAGGAATGTTGTTGTGTTCCCTTGAATGGTGAACTAATCCCTTGAATCCGGTACCAACAGGTATCATCCCCCCCAGAACAACATTTTCTTTTAGTCCTTTCAACCAATCAATACGGCCTCGTAGAGCGGCTTTTGCTAAAACTCGAGTGGTTTCTTGAAAACTCGCTTCTGATATGAAACTTTGAGTATTCAGAGCCGCCCTCGTTATTCCCAATAAGACGGCTCGGTAACTGATCGCTTCTTCCAAAACACGACCTGTTCGTTTGGCTCGCAACAATCCGATTAGTTCTCCGGGTGAAAAAACATTAGACATTCCATCTTCTGAAACCAAAACTTTTGATGTTATTTGGCGTACAATAATCTCTATATGCCTATTATGGATCTGCACCCCCTGGGATCGATAAACCCTTTGGATCTTATTAACCAAAGAGAAACGGCTTTGCGCTATGGTTAACTCAGCACCAATCAAAAATCCCCAAGAAATTCCAAGAATTCCTGTCATATGCTCGCCCCAACCTTCAAACCTCTTTTCTAGGTTCATCGATATTGAATCAATCGAACGAACTTCTAACACTTGTTCCACTTTTGGAAGACCCTGAGTTATATCACCAGATCTCGATTTTTCATATATAAATGTAACTAATGTCTCTCCTTCGTAAAGGATTTCTCCATAATGACCATGAACGGTTGCTCCTGGGGTGGCCAAATGGGGCTTCGCTGATCTTATTACTAAGGAATCAACATGAACAATTAGAACTTGACCAGATTTTATGCGTGGTCCATGTTTGGATATACATACATTTTCACAAATAAACTGTCCAAGGCTAATTATTGTGCGTGTCTCTGCACAATAATCTTGATGGGGAAAGTACCAATTCGAATCAAACGGATTCAAAATGATGTTACTGCACGGATCGGGATTTGAAATTATCCCATTTTCATCCATGAAATAATATTTCAGTGCTTCGAAAGTCTGTTTTGGATTATCAAGTAGCAAATATTTCTTTAACAAGATCTCATTATGAGTTATTAACTGATAAGATGAGTAAAAATTCGCAATTTTAGGTACCGTCCCAAAAGGGCCCAAGGAATTCCTAATTGGAATCATGGGATCCTCTTTAATTGATTCTTTTGTAACATTGTTATATTTCAACACATTGAATGGACCAATTCGAGAACAATTGGATGATGACAAAA